CCCGAAACATAATTCTTTTTTTCTCTTCTTTGTTCCTTGTCTATAGGTAAGCTATATGTTATTCAAGGCATCAATAGAAAACCCCCAATTTTTGGGGGTCCTGCTTATTTTCATTGGCTTCGGATTAGTAGAATAATTCGGAATAGCGGCCAAGATCTTGGGAAAATCCAAGTTAATGATCAATAGGTTTGGATAAATAATTTAGGAAAGATATTCTCATACTGACACAATATAAGGACAAGTATATGCGAAATCTATCCCTTTTTAGTTAAAAGTTTTCTTCGAATCCAACCTTTCCCTTTAAGGAATTTAATTGGTTAGCATAATATAATATCTAATAAATAGAAAATCGAATAGTGGATAATCTGTTATGAGAGAAAGAAAACATTCTTTGAAGAATCAAGATTCGTAATCAATCCTTGCCTTGTTTGTTGGATTAGGTCTAACTTTCTTGACTAAACTGCAAGCGTGGAACTTTACGAGATGAAATAGGGAAAGACAGAAGATAGAACTTAAAAGGATAATTGAAGTGACTCGTCTTCGAATCAACTTTGGTTGGGGTTCGAAAAAGGAATAAAAATAAAGTAAATTCAAGGAAGAGCTTTCCTTTTTTTAAGGGGCCCCTTGCTCGGGGGGTCGTGGAATGCTTTTCTTCTCCTCTTATTCCATATGGAATACAATCAGTTAAAATAAGAAGGAATAGGGGAATATTCGACTGTTTCAATTCTTTATTTATCTTATATTCCAAAATTCTCCCGAAAATCCAATTTAATTTTTCAATGGGGTTAGATGATCTAGTTCTTAATATTATTACTTTAAAGAACTGACAGATTCCACAACAAATCTCTTGATTCGGAATTAGAGACTCATGTCCCATCTGATGAATCGATTTTCTTTTACACTTCTGTATCTCACTCTATCTTGTTTTTTAGTATTATCTAAAATAACCGATGAATTATGAATTTTCCATAACTTAGGTAAGTGCTTTACCAACATATGTAGTGTAGTAAAAAAATAAATGGAATTTAACCCTTTCATGCTTACTATAACTAGTTATTTCGGTTTTCTACTGGCTGCTTTAACTATAACCCCAGCTCTATTTATTGGCTTGAACAAGATACGTCTTATTTGAAATGAATTGAATGAATAAGTCAGAAAATAAAAATCTTTCTTTTGGATTCCTGGTATTCTACGACTCTTTTCCACACTAATTATCAATTCTTTTCTTGGTCATTGAGATTCGTGGATAATTTAGACTACTATTTAGGGATAGATCGTACCTCTTTTTTTTTATCCCCTCGAACAAATCGAAATGATTGAAGTTTTTCTATTTGGAATCGTCTTAGGCCTAATTCCTATTACTTTAGCGGGATTATTCGTGACTGCGTATTTGCAATACAGACGTGGGGATCAGTTGGATCTTTGATTGAGTAATATTTCTTTTTTGATTGACCTCCTCCAGACCAGAGAGGAGGTCAAATTGGAGTTGCAATTCAACTTTGTTTTGTTAAGTTATTTTACTCTGCTTCGACATAAGATAGATGGAATCACGCTCTGTAGGATTTGAACCTACGACATCGGGTTTTGGAGACCCGCGTTCTACCGAACTGAACTAAGAGCGCTTTCATTCAAAAAGAAAACCCTTTTCTACTCCTAACGTGTCTCACGTACGTATAGTATCCACAAATTCAAGTTATACCCACTTTAATTGATCTCCTCGCTACTGCCCATAAAGAAGAAAGAAGTAATAGGTAGGGATGACAGGATTTGAACCTGTGACATTTTGTACCCAAAACAAACGCGCTACCAAGCTGCGCTACATCCCTTTTCCAAATTGTTGTATAATGGCATTGTACACAATTCCTGTCTTGTTTTCCACATCGTAATTTTCTTCTCTTTCTCTATCTATATAGAACCTTCTTGTCATTTCTTCTTTTTGGTCTCATATAATCAAGGAATGGTATACATCTAAAATCCTATCTAATTTCACCTATAAAAGAAAGATTACTATTCCTTGGTAATGTATAGGAAGAAGGGGTCATCTTTTTCTTTTTTAGGGGTAGGAAAATCTCGTCTATACCGTTCATTCGTTCATTCTATATATAGAATATTGATTTTGTTTTTTTAGTTAGGAATTTCGCCTAAACAAAAGAAATACAAATGATCTTGGGCAAGAGTATCTGATCATATATGTATTCCAATAAGGAAGGAGGATTTTCAATGCGGGATATAAAAACATATCTCTCTGTAGCGCCCGTGCTAAGTACTCTATGGTTTGGGGCTTTAGCAGGTTTATTGATAGAAATTAATCGTTTATTCCCAGATGCTTTGTCATTCCCTTTTTTTTAATTCTAGTTATTGCTATGCGAGGAATTCTTCGTGACATGACGCAAATTTTCCCTTTTTCAATCCTTTTTTTTTTAGTATAGGAAGGAAAAAGAAAGAAAAGATGGATTGGGTTGAACCTCAGAGTCATGAAAAATTCGGCAAATCCCATTTTGGAAAACAGAAATTCAATCAAAAGCGGTATCCAAGCTAAGTCAGGCCTCAGAAATCAGAGCATAGAAAGAGGCTGGGCTGGCTACTTAAATGAAAGGATTTCGAAGCAAAATCCTTGCTAATTCGACAAGGATTGTATTCTTTAATTATTTCTCTATTTTTTATTACTTAATTTAAGAATTTTAAAAATTTTTTATTCGAATGGATTTTATTCTTCTTCTTGGGATTCAAAATAGAAGAATAACAGAATAAGTAGAAGAATTAAGTTAAGTCAATCCAAAAAAGAAAGGAGGTTCATGGCCAAGGGGAAAGGTGTTAGAATCAGAGTTATTTTGGAATGTATCAGTTGTGTTCGAAAAGGTGCCAATGAGGAATCGACGGGGATTTCTAGATATAGTACTCAAAAGAATCGCCACAATACACCCGGACAATTAGAATTAAAAAAATTTTGTCGTTATTGTCGCAAGCATACGACTCATGACGAAATAAAAAAATAGGAGCATCGTGTGTTCGATCTTTCCAAAGAACAGATTTAATATATAGAACATAGATAGAATACAAAATACAAATCAATTCATTTGATTTCAGGTAGATATTATTTCATATGTATAGAGGGTATTCATATACTATATATGAATCAAATAATAATATGAATCAAATAATATATGGACCAAAGAAAGACTACTTCTTCTGGATCCAAAATTAATAAAATAAAGAAATCCATTTTTTTTTTCAAATTTTAAAATAAAGAATAAATCATGTATACATCTAAACAACCTTTTCATAAATCTAAGCAAACTTTTCATAAATCTAAGCAAACTTTTCATAAATCCAAGCAAACTTTTCGTAAATCCAAGCAAACTTTTCGTAAATCCAAACAACCTTTTCGTAGGCGTCCTCGGATTGGCCCGGGGGATCGAATTGATTATAGAAACATGAGTTTAATTAATCGATTTATTAGTGAACAAGGAAAAATATTATCGAGACGAATAAATAGATTAACCTTGAAACAACAACGATTAATTACTCTTGCTATAAAACAGGCTCGTATTTTATCTTTCTTACCATTTCGTAACTATGAGAATGAGAAGCAATTTCAAGCCCAGTCAATTTCAATAATTACTGGTCCTAGACCCAGAAAGAATAGACATATTCCTCAATTAACGCAAAAGTTCAATTCCAATCGAAACTTAAGAAACTCCAACCAGAATTTAAGAAACAACAATCGGAACTTAAGTTCCGATTGTTGATGTTTTATTCGAAAGGGCCAGACCTATATAAAGAAAGTAATCCAGTTTTGATTCTTGTGTTTGTTATAAGAAAGAAAAAAGGGGAAGAATAAATAGTTTTTTTATTTATTGCAACATGCTCGTTGATTCCTACCACTTAATCTTAATTTATTGTATCTTCCCGGAGTTCCCTCTCCGGGAATTCGGTTTTAATTATTCCTGTATATTACTTTTTTATCCATTTAATTGAGGATCTTTATTTTATTGGAAATCGTGTAAAGATTATTTGGATTTGATACAGCTACTTGTGCAAGCATTTTACGATTAAGAATCAATTCCTTCTTGTACAGATTGTGTATTAATTTACTATAACTATCGAATACTTTATATATCCGCGTTGCTGCGTTTATCCGAGTGATCCACAAACGACGAAAATCCCTCTTTTGCCTGCCTCTATCTCGATGAGAGGAAACAAAAGCTCTTCTTACTTGTTGAGTAATCATTCGATTAAGTCTTAAATGAGCCCCTCTAAAGTTTGAGGCAAATGAACGCATTTTTGTTCGTCGTCTCCGAGCTATATATCCTCGCGGAACTCTGGTCATTGAATCAAATTAACCTTAATGAATAACTAATGATTTCTCTTCTTTTAGCCATCCTTTTTCCCATTACTAACAAAACGAATTATTCCGATATATAAAATATTAATTCCAATGGCTTTTGCTACTGTAACCTTCCCAACCACGATTTTTTATTCTATTCTCTTCAGTTATTTCGCATAGAAATAACAAATTCTAACGATACTCAAAAAAATAGTGGGTTCCATCGTTTCTATGGTTCCCTTTTAAACGGTGAGGCCCTCTCTATACACCGGAGCCCTTTCTTTCATTTCATCAAAAGGTATTGTGAACTTGTATAGTTCACATTCTTTGGCTCTACCTATCCATTATAGAGTAAATAGCTCTTTTCACAATAAGAGTTATCCATACAGTGACGGCATTTAATTATGAAAGTTGGCTAAGTAGCTGACCCTGTTAGTCCGTTCTTTTAAGATAAAGGAGCATAAGCCTTTTTCTTTTTATTACTATTTCCTCCGCTTAATGGATAACCATTTTCTACCAATGGGGGAATTGCTTCTTAATTTCCAATTTAGATGATTGGATTTGCACCAAAGGAAACCAGAAATTCCATATACCATAGAAATCTAGGATAGAGAAGCTCTATCCTATTCATTGGTACCGATCATGGATACTTCAAAAATTGTCTTATTTGTTTGAACTCATGATCTGAACGAGTCGCACATACACCCTAGCACATGTTCCTCGACGCTGAGGACATCCCTTAAGCGCGGGCGATTTTCTAGCATTTCGTATTGGCTGTCTTGCGTTTCTAATAAGTTGTTTAACCGTTGGCATGTCGTATGTATATAGAAAAAAAAAAGGATTGGTTTAGATCGATCTTAACCTGATGATTGATCATCATGAAGTATTTCTATTTTCTATTAAATCGCAGAAAACCTGAATTTAGGTTTGAAATAAATTTACAAGAAATCCGGCCACTACCAATCCTTAAACATTTCTGGAAACCACACTGGATCAGTATCGAAGTGCTCGTCAATCATTTCATCCCCTACAATATCGACAAGTCCATAAGCTTTGGCTTCGTCTGCTGACATAAAAACATCCCTTTCCATGTCTTCGGATACAACCCAAAAAGGCTTGCCTGTTCTTAGGGCATAAACCCTTGTGATCATTTCGCGAACTTTGTGTAACTCTTCCACTTCTAGTAAAAATTCTGGTGTCCTTGCCCGATAATAAGCACTAGCAGGTTGGTGAAGCATAATCCTCGCGTGAGGGAATGCTATACGCTTGGTGGGTTCGCCTCCAAGCAGAATGAAGGATGCCATGGACGCAGCCATTCCGAGGCATATTGTATATATATCTGGTGTCACCGTTTGCATCGTATCAAAAATCGCCATTCCTGAGATTAGCCACCCGCCTGGGGAGTTTATAAACAAAAAAATATCGCTAATTCCATCTTCTATACTGAGATATACCATGAGACCTGTAATATGATTCGTGACCTCGCAACGAATCTCTTGACCTAAAAAAAGTGTCCTTTCTCGATACATAACATTGTATAAGTCAACCCAAGTCGCTTCTTCATCTCCGGGAATCCGGTAAGGTACTTTTGGAACACCAATGGGCATATTAGATTAATATTATTAAATTTAAGTAAGAAAACTACACTTTAATATGGAAACGTAAGAATGGAAGAGAAAGAAAGAATCCGCAGTTTATTGTCTTCATTTTTTTTTTTTCTTATTCTATATGAATACTATAGATTCTATTAATACGTAGATTGAAATAATACATATAAGGAAGGTAAGACAGATTGAATAAAGAAAAAGGAATCGGTGATTGGAATGATAAACAAAGAGGGATAGGGATCTATTCTTCGTTTTTTCCAAATAGGCCAAGCTACCCATTGCATATTGGCACTTATCGAGTATAGAATAGATCTGCTTCTCTTTCTTCTTACGAACAGAATTGGCTTCTTATTTTTAATGGAATGAAATAAATATTCACGCTTTCTGACACAGAATCCCCTAGAGGGGTTAGGTACATAGGATATAGATAGTCTTTTCCAATGCGATAAAATAAAGCGACATCGTGTCTATTTTTCTTTGCTAAAGGGGTATTTCCATGGGTTTGCCTTGGTATCGTGTTCATACTGTTGTATTGAATGATCCGGGTCGATTGCTTTCGGTGCATATAATGCACACAGCTTTAGTTTCTGGTTGGGCCGGCTCGATGGCTTTATATGAATTAGCGGTTTTTGATCCCTCTGATCCTGTTCTGGATCCAATGTGGAGACAAGGTATGTTCGTAATTCCCTTCATGACTCGTTTAGGAATAACCAATTCGTGGGGTGGTTGGAGTATTTCAGGAGGAACTGTAACGAATCCGGGTATTTGGAGTTATGAAGGTGTGGCAGGTGCGCATATTGTGTTTTCTGGCTTGTGTTTCTTGGCAGCTATCTGGCATTGGGTATATTGGGACCTAGAAATATTCTGTGATGAGCGGACAGGAAAACCCTCTTTGGATTTGCCCAAGATCTTTGGAATTCATTTATTTCTTGCAGGGGTGGCTTGCTTTGGCTTTGGCGCATTTCATGTAACGGGTTTGTATGGTCCTGGGATATGGGTGTCCGATCCTTATGGACTAACTGGAAAAGTACAAGCTGTAAATCCAGCGTGGGGTGTAGAAGGTTTTGATCCTTTTGTTCCGGGGGGAATAGCTTCTCATCATATTGCTGCGGGTACATTGGGCATATTAGCGGGCCTATTCCATCTTAGTGTCCGTCCGCCTCAACGTCTATACAAAGGATTACGTATGGGCAATATTGAAACTGTACTTTCCAGTAGTATCGCGGCTGTTTTTTTTGCAGCTTTCGTAGTTGCCGGAACTATGTGGTATGGGTCAGCAACTACCCCAATCGAATTATTTGGGCCTACTCGTTATCAGTGGGATCAGGGATACTTTCAGCAAGAAATATATCGAAGAGTTAGCGATGGGTTAGCCGAAAATCTTAGTTTATCAGAAGCTTGGTCTAAAATTCCCGAAAAATTAGCCTTTTATGATTATATTGGTAATAATCCGGCAAAGGGGGGATTATTCAGAGCAGGCTCAATGGACAACGGGGATGGAATAGCTGTTGGATGGTTAGGACATCCCGTCTTTAGAGATAAAGAAGGACGCGAGCTTTTTGTACGCCGTATGCCTACTTTTTTTGAAACATTTCCGGTTGTTTTGGTAGATGAAGAGGGAATTGTGAGAGCGGACGTTCCTTTTAGAAGAGCAGAATCCAAATATAGTGTTGAACAAGTAGGTGTAACGGTGGAGTTCTATGGTGGCGAACTTAATGGAGTAAGTTATTCTGATCCTGCTACTGTAAAAAAATATGCGAGGCGTTCCCAATTAGGGGAAATTTTTGAATTAGATCGGGCTACTTTGAAATCGGATGGTGTTTTTCGCAGCAGTCCAAGGGGTTGGTTCACTTTTGGTCATGCTACCTTTGCTTTGCTCTTCTTTTTCGGACACATTTGGCATGGCGCTAGAACCTTGTTCCGAGATGTTTTTGCTGGTATTGATCCAGACTTGGATGCTCAAGTGGAATTTGGAACATTCCAAAAAGTTGGAGATCCAACTACAAGGAGACAAGCAGTCTGATACCACATTGCTATGGTATCTTTCATCTCTCTTTTTTGATTTGACATGGGAAACATCTCCCATCCTTTCTTTGACTCTTTTTCTTTCTTTATCTTTATATGGGAAAAGATCCCAAATGACAAATGAATAGGTGTGGAAGTTATAATTGTAAATAAACCACGATCGAATCTATGGAAGCATTGGTTTATACGTTCCTTTTAGTTTCGACTTTAGGGATAATTTTTTTCGCTATCTTCTTCCGAGAACCACCTAAGGTTCCGACTAAAAAAATGAAATAATTTCATTGAAGTAAGAAGTCTCCCAGATGGGGAGACTTCTTACTTCAATTAGTCCCCGTGTTCTTCGAATGGATCTCTTAATTGTTGAGAGGGTTGCCCAAACGCGGTATATAAGGCATACCCAGTAAAGCTTACAAGTAAACCAGATATGGAGATGGCGACTAAAGTTGCTGTTTCCATTTTTATAGAATTTCAAGATTACAATGGATCTACGAAAAGATCTTGTATTTACAACTACAACGGAATAGTATACAAAGTCAACACCAATGATTAAATAGAATTTATGGCTACACAAACCGTTGAAGATAGTTCTAGACCTGGGCCAAGACGAACTCGCGTAGGTAGTTTATTGAAACCCTTGAATTCGGAATATGGGAAAGTAGCTCCGGGTTGGGGGACTACTCCTTTTATGGGGGTCGCAATGGCTTTATTCGCGATATTCCTATCTATCATTTTAGAAATTTATAATTCTTCTGTTTTACTGGACGGAATTTTAATGAATTAGGTTTCTACTAACTAAAACTACGAAGTCATTGTTTTTCCATCCAAAAAAGCCTTTCTACTTTAAGCTATACATTTCTAGACATTCTGGTAGTTCGACCGTGGAATTTTTTTGTTTTGGTATCTCTGGAATATGAGTGTGTGACTTGTTAGAATGGATCCTATTGATAATACATAGAAAGGGCCTGTTATCTCTATCAAGATGATTCTAATTCGTCGGATATTTTTTATTCTAGTATCTGGAACACGAAATAGATAGAGTGGATCAAGAAAAAAAATGGAACTATGATTCATACTCACTATTCAGACCTCGCAACCAGACTGAAAAAAATTCAAGTAGTTTTTAATAAAAAAAGAAATTTTCTTCCTTCCAATTTTGTTTGCCCAAAAGACAACTTTTTTTTCTCTCGATTTTGTCGAGTTATTACACGGATTCAATAAATGATCATCAAGCGGTTCTTATTCGAAGAACCCTTGCCTTTTGGTTAGCTTGAGACTCAATCATCGTGGCTCTAGTATGAATCTAAGGTTTTAATTGAACTGATTCATAGGATCGCAACAAGATAATTTCTATCAGAAAACTACTAGAATTTTTGCTTTATTTATTTACTAGTAAAACAAGAGTAAATCTGCATTACGCAAAAAAAAAAAAAAAGAAATCCAAAATAGGGAAGAGAAAAGTCAAGAAGCCTCTAATGACCAACATAAGGGAAAGAAAGAAAGACAGATGAGCCAACTTGAGATTTTTTGGCATTATCATCACAAAGAATAAGTTCTGGATTTTTCTTATTTCATATCTTCAAGGCAAATCGACCCAATCCAGTGGCTGATGAAGTTTTGAACCTTTTTTTTTTCTAATATCCGTTGAAAATTTGTGTGTTTCTGCTTGAGCCGTACGAGATGAAATTTTCATATACGGTTCTCGGAGGGGGACTCGGGTTAGTTACCTATCTCAATAAAGTATATGATTGGTTTGAGGAACGTCTTGAGATTCAGGCAATTGCGGATGATATAACTAGTAAATATGTTCCTCCTCATGTCAACATATTTTATTGTTTAGGGGGAATTACACTTACTTGTTTTCTAGTACAAGTCGCTACCGGTTTTGCTATGACTTTTTACTACCGCCCAACCGTTACAGAGGCTTTTTCCTCGGTTCAATACATAATGACCGAGGCCAACTTTGGTTGGTTAATCCGATCAGTTCATCGATGGTCAGCAAGTATGATGGTTCTAATGATGATCCTGCACGTATTTCGTGTGTATCTCACAGGTGGATTTAAAAAACCCCGCGAATTAACTTGGGTGACAGGTGTGGTTTTGGGTGTATTGACTGCATCGTTTGGTGTAACTGGTTATTCTTTGCCTTGGGATCAAATTGGTTATTGGGCAGTCAAAATTGTGACAGGTGTACCTGAAGCGATTCCGGTAATAGGATCGCCTTTAGTGGAGTTATTACGTGGAAGTGCTAGTGTGGGCCAATCCACTTTGACTCGTTTTTATAGTTTACATACCTTTGTACTGCCTCTGCTTACTGCCGTATTTATGTTAATGCACTTTCCAATGATACGTAAGCAAGGTATTTCGGGTCCTTTATAGGGAAGCCATATCATAGAGAAAGATAATTCTAATTTTCATATATCATATCGGGTAGGTTGTGGTATTTCATTGCTACAAACATGGGTTATTGTAAAATAAGACATGTCATTTGGATACTTTTCTTCAACTCCGAAGTATTTTGATACAAATAGTTGAAGTTCATTTTATGAAAGAAAATAAGGCGGATTATGGGAGTGTGTGACTTGAATTATTGATTTGGCCATGCAGATAAAGAATTGGATCTGCCACATTAGAATTCACAACCAAAGGTGTCTCCGCATCCAATCAACACGTAAGTCCCCTATCTAGGAAGGATAGGCTGGTTCACTTGAGGAGAATATTTTCTATGATCATACCCCAACCATGTCATCCATGAACAGGCTCCGTAAGATCCCATAGAGTAGAAATAGAATAAGTCATGTGACATGATCCAATTCTCTATTTATTACACTTACTTTTTTTATTATAGTATGGAAATGCATTCATTTTCTTTGCATCGATTGCGATCCGCAATACTATCGGAGTAAAAGAAGGTATCTAAAGAAGAACGTAGGCTAGACTTTTTGATTTTTTATTAGTAACAAGTAAATACTTTGTTTGGACGTAAGAAACTTGCGATATTGAGGGGATAAACACCAACTAATCAAGAGACATGAGACAATCCACAAAGCAATTGATCATGATCAAATTTGCAAGCCAACTTGGATATTGAGCATTTACCCATAAGAATAAGATTCTTTTCAATAAAATAAGTAGTTGTAGGTGCAACTTCGGAAAAGAGAATCTGATAAAGCTTTTCTTACCTAGAGTCATTGAGTCATTATATACCTTATTCTATTATGGATCTTCCACGGTCTTTTTTCTTTCATTCTTGCTCGAGCCGGATGATGAAAAATTCTCATGTCCGGTTCCTTTGGGGGATGGATCCTAAAGAATTCACCTATCCCAATAACAAAGAAACCTGACTTAAATGATCCTGTATTAAGAGCAAAATTAGCTAAAGGGATGGGACATAATTATTACGGGGAACCCGCCTGGCCCAACGATCTTTTATATATTTTTCCAGTAGTAATTCTAGGTACTATTGCATGTAATGTAGGTTTAGCGGTTCTCGAGCCGTCAATGATTGGTGAACCGGCGGATCCGTTTGCAACTCCTCTGGAAATATTACCCGAGTGGTACTTCTTTCCCGTCTTTCAAATACTCCGTACAGTACCCAATAAGTTATTGGGCGTTCTCTTAATGGTTTCTGTGCCAACGGGCTTATTGACAGTACCCTTTCTAGAGAATGTCAATAAATTCCAAAATCCATTTCGTCGCCCAGTAGCTACGACCGTTTTTTTAATCGGTACTGCAGTAGCTCTTTGGTTAGGTATTGGAGCAACATTACCCATTGAAAAATCCTTAACTTTAGGTCTTTTTTAGGGATTTTTCAGGTTGATTCATTCAACCGTGAAGTACCGTGCATAGGTATCTAGGAAATAGTTACTTCCAAGTGAATCTTCCCTAGATACCTAAAATCCATTTTATTATGATCCATTTCGCGAAAATATAGATTGTGCCAAAGATGCAAAATTGTTTTCTTTTTTCTTTTTATTCTAACTCGAAAAAGAAGAAGAGGAAAAAATTGCAATGGATTTAAAACGAGAACTTATTCTTAGGTAAATCGATTGGGAGATGCTTCTCTAGAGTGTCCCATATCTGTTTTCCATCTTCCATACGAAAACTGTCAATTCTCATAAGATCTTCTTCAGTCTTACTCAAAAGGTCCAATAGTGTATGTATATTGGCCCTTTTGAGACAATTATACGTTCTAGAAGGCAATTCTAATTGATCAATAAAAATACAATTCAATGGAATTCCTTTTTTGTTTTTCTTTAGATTAGTTAATCTTTTTTGAAAGGTTAAAAGGGGTGGAGTAAACCTGTTTTTATTTTCTTCGAAACTAGTGCCCTCTTCCTCCGCGTGTAGAAAAGGAAGAAATAAATCAATCAAATTACGAGAAGCCTCATAAAGCGCTTCCTTAGGGGTTAAACTTCCATTCGTCCATATTTCTAGAAAAAGTATCTCGTGTTTTTCATTTCCATTCCCACAAGAAAAAATACTATAATTCACATTTCGAACAGGCATGGATACAGCATCTATGGGATAACTTCCATCTTGAGAGTTCTTTCTGAGTTCCGTGTGATATCCGCGATCTCTCTTGATCTGTAACTCAATACAGAAATCAATGGGCTCTGTCAAGTTAGCTATAGGTTGTGCCGTATCAACGATCTCTACGGAAGGTGGTAAGATGATATCTTGAGCAGTTATGTATCTAGGACCTTTGACGCAAATTGATGCGTCTCTAACTCCATAGAGATTACTTCTCAATACAATTTCTTTCAAATTTAGTAAAATTTCTTGTACGGATTCTTCAATACCAGCTATTGTAGAATATTCGTGTGGCACGCTCCCAAATTTTGCACGTGTGATACATGTTCCTTCTATTTCTCCAAGTAAAGCTCTTCGCAAGGCAATACCGACGGTATCCGCTTGACCTTTTCTAAGCGGGGACAAAATGAAACGACCATAATAAAGACGCTTACTATCTACTCTTGATTCAACACACTTCCACTGTAGTGTTTGAGTGGATCCTGCTACCTCCTCTCGAACCATAATAGACTAGTATTATTATTTGATCATTGAATCGTTTATTTCTCTTGAAAGCGTTTTAATTCTTTTACAGACGTCTTTTTTTAGGAGGTCGACATCCATTATGCGGCATAGGTGTTACATCGCGTATACAACTTAATCGTACACCACTTTTAGCAATGGCTCGTAATGCGGCATCTCTTCCACTACCAGCACCCTTTACCATAACTTCTGCTCGTTGCAAACCCACTGTACGAATAGCATCTACTGCTGTTCTTTGACCAGCATAGGGTGATGCTTTTCTTGAGCTTTTGAATCCACAAGTACCCGCGGAGGACCAGAAAACCACCCGACCTTGCGGGTCTGTAACAGTTATAATGGTATTGTTGAAACTAGCTTGAACATGAATAACTCCTTTTGTTATTCTACGTGCACTTTTCCGTAAACTAAAACGCGCATTCCTACGCAAACCAATACGCACTCTCCTACGTGAACCAATTTTTGGTATAGCTTTTGTCATATTTTATTATCTCATAAATATGAGTTAGAAATAACAAAAAGAAAAAAAGATACAAAGATATCCGTTTCAGGGTAAAATATATCCTTTACTTTAATTATTAATTATTTTATTTGGAATTTGGACGTTTCCGCGGGTACTTTTTTTACTTTTTAGAAAGTAAAGTTCTTTTTCGAAAGATTACCCCTGCCTTTGTTTATGCTTCGGATTGGAACAAATGACTCTAATTCGTCCACGCCTACGAATCAGTCGACATTTTGTACAAATTTTACGAACGGAAGCTCTTATTTTCATATTTCCTTATTCCTTTCTTAAACTATGAATCTAATCTTTGGGAAAAAATAAGTCTCTTCGCTTGAATTTTGGAACTTTGAATTTATTACCCTAGAAAAAAGAAAAACCTAATCCTTTGAATCTTTGGTATCCTTCAAATCTTCGGTATCCTTCGAGTCTTCGGTACGCTTCGAATCCTTATGGGGAAGTCTATAAATTATACGTCCTTTGCTTGAATCATAACGACTTACTTCAATTTTGACCCTATCCCCCATCAGTATTCGTATAGAACTAGACCGGATCTTTCCTGAAATATAGCCCAGGATGATGGTGTCATTCTCTAGGCGAACGCGGAACATTCCGTTGGGTAGGGCTTCCGTAACTAAACCTTCGAAAGTGACTTTTGCTTCTCTCGGGTTTTTTTTTTCTCTGCTATTTTTTTTTTCTGTCATATTTTTTTTCTCCTATTTTTCTATTTTGATTTTCAAATAAAAAAAAACGTTGTATTTTTATTTGAAAAATAGGAAGTTCGAGATAGAATTCGAGTACTATAGGAGGGGCGATTACCATATATAACATAAGACTTCTCCCCCAATTCTGTTTAGTCGAGCTTCTCGATCTGTCATTATACCTCGAGAAGTAGAAAGAATAGCAATTCCCATTCCGCCCAAAACTTTAGGAATTCCTTGATAGTTGGCATAAATTCGTAAGCCGGGTCGGCTGATACGCTTTAAAAAGGTTCTAGTTCTATATATTCCTTTTCTAGTCTTTCTCTTTTGATGTCGCAAAGTTGAAACCAAGAAATATCTGTTACTTTCCTGATGTTTCCGAACACTTTCAATAAAACCCTCTCGTAGAAGTATTTTAACAATGTTTTCGGTAATATTTGTAGATACTACTCGAACTGTTCCTTTTTTATTCATGTCCGCGTTTCTTATAGAGGTTAGTAAATCAGCAATAGTGTCCTTGCCCATAAGACTCTAATTCTAGGTTCCTCCTAATTTTTCTATAATCAACATGTTTTCTTTTTTTTTCTTTTACTTTTGGATTTTAAAGCATATACGTGAGACATAATCTACTAATTTTTTCTTTGATCTATATCTCGCCTACTAGTATTTATAATACTTCAGGAGCTAATGAAACTATTTTAGTAAAATTCAATTCTCTCAATTCCTCGGCGATCGCGCCAAAAACTCGAGTTCCTTTTGGATTTCCTTTTTGATCAATGATAACCGCTGCATTGTCATCATAGCGTATTATTATACCGTCTTCGCATTTGAACTCTTTACATGTACGTACAATTACAGCTCGAATTACTTCGGATCTTTCTAGAGGCATTTGGGGCACTGCGTCTTTGATTACAGCAACAATAACATCACCAATACGAGCATATCGCTGATTACTAGCAGCTCCTATGACTCGAATACACATCAATTTTCGAGCTCCACTGTTATCTGCTACATTTAAAAGGGTCTGAGGTTGAATCATATTATTTTGATTTCAATTTGTTATTTCTATGCAAAAGGATGAAAGAAATATTGTCTTTCCAGAAAAAAAAACCTGGTTTTTTTTATCTTCAATACTCCTTTTTTGGGATGCTATATCTCTAATCGAAGAAATTGACTTCGTATGGGCATTTTACTGGCAGCTATGGAGATAGCTGCTCTAGCTACAGTTTCAGATACTCCGCCCATTTCATAAAGTATTCGACCTGGTTTAACAACGGCTACCCAATATTCGGGGGATCCCTTTCCTGAGCCCATACGTGTTTCCGTGGGTCTTAGTGTAACCGGTTTGTCGGGAAATATACGTACCCATATTTTTCCACCACGACGTGCATATCGTGTCATTGCTCTTCGTCCTGCTTCTATCTGTCTCGACGTGATCCAAGCGGGTTCAAGTGCTTGCAGAGCATATCTACCAAAACAAATACGATTGCCTCGGCAGGATTTTCCCTTCATTCTTCCTCTATGTTGTTTACGAAATCTGGTTCTTTTGGGGTTATAGTCGATGGTTCTTTCTTAGTTCCATCTCTACTGCAAAACTGGACATGAGAGTTTCTTCTCATCCAGCTCCTCGCGAATGAAATGAGAAAGCGTGCAAATTTCTCTAATTCCATAATATTTTGGAATATTATGGATAGATGCACATTAATAGATAATAGAAAAAGTTAGGGTTTTTTTAATATTGAATATTGAATTTGTTAAAATAGAAAAATATATAGTCAAGAAAGAAGATCTAGAATATATCTAGATGTGTGTGTCTATTTATCTATATTCTATATTTATAGATAATGTAATCTTTCTTAAAAAAAAATCTCCTTATTTCGACTCTTATTGAATCGCGGGAAAGTATTCTAATTCAATAAAGATTTCGCGGGCGAATATTTACTCTTTCCTGTCTTATTTGTTAATTTATAACCTTACCAAATAAGGCAATTTTTTTGGTTTGTTCCGCCATCCCACCCAATGAAGTCTTAGGATTCTTTTCAATAAAATCCTATGCAGTCATAGGTTCTGTCGTTCCCACTACTTCTCCTTTAATGGTTAGGTCTGAATCCCACAATGGAGCTTTCCAAAAATTTCTTTCCGAGTCAATTTTCTCAGTTTTATTAACCCGGGCCGCTCTTTATTTTATTATTGCTTAAAATTTCTATTTTTTGTTTCAAGTTACGATTTCGAATTCTCTGTTATTTTTATTATATTGATGCTTTATCACATTGCCTTTTATGATGTAACTCATAGACCATACATATTGGAATCCTATATCTTTCTTATTCTTCTTCCTTCTTTCTATCATCCCTCCTTTTATCCACATCCCTTTAGTTTTGCTTCACAACCTAGAATCCGTTTTCTTTTTTAGAGAAAAAATTGCAGTTGCTACAACTATATGATAGATCTACTCATTTATGATAGATGTATTTATTCATATAGTGACTGTTTCTTAGTTAGGATCTCGACAATACGAAGCAATAGGTTGGTTATTAGTTAATTTTCTATAATTACTAAGTTTTTTCTTTTTCTATTTATAGTAGGGTTCAGTCAATTTTTTTTGAATCTCCATTTTTGACTCTAAAGAAAAAACTAACGAGTCACACACTAAGCATAGCAATTATATTAAAAGATTTAGCAATTTTCATTAAATCTTATAGAAAGAGGTAGAATTTCTTCTTTTTTTTCAGGGATTTCAGGAAAAATAAGGCTCTTGTCATTTTTTATTCTATCACTGAACAGAATGGGAAGACAAGGCTAGTTATTCTTCGTCTACGAATATCCAAATTTTTACACCTAATACTCCATAGATAGTTCGAATTGGATAGCAGCAATAATCAATTTTAGCGCGAATTGTTTGGAGGGGAAGTCTACCCTTTTTGATGCATTCGGCACGTGCAATTTCTTTCCCTGCGAGACGACCTGCAATTTTTACTTTTACCCCCCTTATATCTGCTTTTTTAGTTAATTCAATGGCTTTTTTCATTGCCTTTCGGAATGAAACTCTATTTTTTAATTGGAAAGCTATATATTCTGCAAGAATGTTAGGTTGTCTATAAGGTTCTTTAACTTTTTCAATAGCAATATTAAGTCTCTGGTTTACAGAATTAACTTCCTTTTGTAGATCTTTCTCTAATTCTTCGATTGCTCCTTTTTTCTTTAATAAATTGGGGAATCCAATATGGATTATGACGTGGATCGTATCGATTTCTTTTTGAATTTCTATACGTGTAATTACTTCAGAACTTGAGCCTGAGTCCATTTTTCTATTATGTGTAATTACTTCGGAACTTGAGTCTGATTCTATTTTTCTATTCGAGCCTTTTTTCCTATTCTTTTGTATATAGTTCTTGATACAATTCCGTATTTTTTTATCTTCCTGTAGACCTTCAGAATAATTTTTTGGTTGTGCGAACCAAAAGGAATGGTGATTTTGGGTTGTACCAAGTCTGAAACCGAGTGGATTTATTTTTTGTCCCATATTTTTCTATTCTATTTTTTTTTTACTGGGAATCGAAATCTAAGATGGATCTAAAGATTATTTAGATTTCTTTACTATATTTAGTACAATTGTTATATGACACATGGTTTTTTTTATGGGACAACTACGTCCTCGAGCTCGAGGTCTTAATTTTTTCATGATAGTACTCCTACTGACTTCGGCTTTAGTGATGAATAAATTTGCTTTGTCGAAATCCCTATAATGAGTAGCATTTGCTGCTGCCGAATAAACCAACTTTAGGATGGGATAAGATGCTCGATAAGGCATGAGGTTCAGTATCATAACAGTTTCCTCGTAGTAACGCCAGCGAATCTCATCAAGAACTCTTTGTGCTTTGAAAACAGACATATGGATGCGTTTTTGTGCTTTGAAAACCCGTTCGAACTTAAGTAGACGATCGGTTGGAACTTTCCTTGCGAGTTTCCTTAGCCCACTCTTCTTCTTCTTTATCCTAGGGGTATACTTTACCAGTTTGAAACTTGTCATAAATAAGGTTATTCCCCGGGTTATTCCCCGCCTACCTTTGTTTTTTTTTTATTTTGAATCTTTCTATTCTGAATTCAGTTAACGACGAGATTTAGTATCTTTTCTTGCACTTTCATAACTCGTGAAATGCCGAGTAGGCACGAATTCCCCCAATTTGCGACCTACCATAGGATTTGTTATGTAAATAGGTATATGTTCCTTTCCATTATGAATCGCGATTGTATGGCCAACCATTGCGGGTAGAATGCTAGATGCCCGGGACCACGTTACTATTGTTTCTTTCTCCTCCTTCATATTGACCTTTTCGATTTTTGCCAATAAATGATGAGCTACAAAAGGATTCGTTTTTTTTCGTGTCACAGCTGATTACTCCTTTTTTCCATTTTAAAGAGTGGCATTCTATGTCCAATATCTCGATCGAAGTATGGAGGTCAGAATAAATAGAATAATGATGAATGGAAAAAAGAGAAAAATCCTTTAGCTGGATAAGGGGCGGATGTAGCCAAGTGGATCAAGGCAGTGGATTGTGAATCCACCATGCGCGGGTTCAATTCCCGTCGTTCGCCCATCGCATTATTGCAAATTCCAAAAATGCAATTTTCCATATTCCTAGTTACGTATTTACTTACGGCGACGAAGAATAAAACTATCACTATATTTTTTCCTTTTCCTAGTTCTTCTTCCAAGCGCAGGATAACCCCAAGGGGTTGTGGGTTTTTTTCTACCAATGGGGGCTTTCCCTTCACCGCCCCCATGGGGGTGGTCCACAGGGTTCATAACTACCCCTCTTACTACGGGGCGTTTACCTAGCCAACACTTAGATCCGGCTCTACCCAAACTTTTTTGGTTCACCCCAACATTACCCACTTGTCCGACTGTTGCTAAGCAATTTTGGGATACCAAACGGACCTCCCCAGATGGTAATCTTAAAGTGGCCGATTTACCCTCTTTTGCAATCAGTTTCGCTACAGCACCTGCTGCTCTAGCTAATTGCCCACCCCTTCCACGTGTGATTTCTATGTTATGTATGGCCGTGCCTAAGGGCATATCGGTTGAAGTAGATTCTTCTTTTCTCTCAAAAAACCCCTTCCCAAACTGTACAAGCTTCTTCCAAAGCATACAGCTTTCTAGATGTATATGACGATCTCTAGACAGATGGATCTTATATGAATCGTATGATGAAGTACCACATGAGTGGATATATAGGAAAGGAATCCAAATCTGCCGAATCGCTCATGTTATGATCTTCTACATCCTAGGTCTCCGCGTTCCGTCATCTGGCTTATGTTCTTCATGTAGCATTCAGATCGAATGACTCTATGAAATTACGTCGATACTTCCACATATTATGGGTAACGTAGGAGACATCCCTATTTTCCCCGGGGGGTCTTAATTACCACTGCTTAGCTTTCAATTCGCCTCTGACCATCAAATTAAATGTGAATAACCCGTCCTCCTCTCTTTGAAACAAGGGGCGCTTCCGGTTCTGTGCGTGCTTCAAACAATTTTGTCTTCTCCATATTACCATATCTCTAGAGTCAATAATTTTCTATGAGGAACTACTGAACTCAATCACTTGCTGCCGTTACTCAACAGTTTTCTGTTGAGGTCTATCCCGTAGAGGTAGTCAAATTGGATCAGTGATCGATTTCTAGGTTTCGTCGTAAACCTAATTGGTTACTTCCAATTACGTAAATCAATAGTTCAAACCGCACTCAAAGGTAGGGCATTTCCCATTGATATAGGAACTTTTGTACCAGAAACAATAGTATCTCCAATTATAGCCCCTCTGGGATGTAAAATATATCTCTTCTCACCATCCCCATAGTGTATGAGACAAATGTATGCATTTCGATTAGGGTCGTATTCTATGGTTACGATTCTACCAGATATGTCTTTTTGATTCCGTCGAAAATCGATTTTACGGTATAGGCGCTTATGACCTCCCCCTCTATGCCTTGCGGTAATGATTCCTCTGGAATTACGACCTTTACCACAACGGTGCCGTCCATGGATCAAATTATTTCGTGGATTGGATTTCACTTGCCTGTCTACGGTTCCCTTGCGTGTGCTCGGGATAGGTGTTTTGTATAAATGTTTCGCCGTATTATTAAGTATTCTCCTTTAGTTTTTTTCTCTATCTAGAAGTGGAATAGAATAACCCGGTTGAAGGGTAATGATCATACGTCTGTAATGCATTGTATGTCCCAGAATAGGTCCCATTCTTCTACCCTTTCCGGGTAGTCGATGGCTATTCACAGCTACTACCTTAACACCAAAGAAGAGTTCGACCCAATGCTTTATTTCTGTCTTAGTGAATCCCGATTCGACATTAAAAGTATATTGATTCTTTCCCAATAAACGAAGACTTTTTTCTGTAAATACTGCGTATTTGATTCCATCCATAAATCGACTTTCCCTCCTATGCTCTGAGTTCCAGTATCGATAAGAATTCGAGTTCTTATTGTTCTTATGTTATGGTATGAATATACCATACCAATTCGTTATGTATGGATGATGGATGAGATTCCATGGATAGAGAGCCAGTTCCAATAGACTTATGGAACGTTCCCGTTCGCGTGCATCCAGCAGGAATTGAACCCGCAAATTTACCAATTATGAGTTGGGCGCTTTAACCATTCAGCCATGGATGCTTAACAGGGATCATCGTACATCGTAAATAACCAATTTTCATATAGAAAGACATATCATAGAAAAATGAAATCGAAAATATTCGGAGATGGCAAATATTCGGAGATGACTATGAAAACACCTCTCTGGATCCTCGAATTGAAAGAGAGATTGAGAGGGATCAAGAATCCTAATTCTCGCTATTTGGAATGGATCCAATTCTATTGAGTCTGACTCATAGTGATCATTTCTCTTTAGCAAAGAATGACCTTGGTTATCAAAGGATTGAACAACCGGGATCCATTTACTTATGATACCTAGTTGACATTGATAACAAGGATCTAATGAATTATGAGTTTAATAGATCCTCTTTAGCAGAAAGACGTATATTCCTTGCTCATTATCAGACAATCACTTATTCCCAAACCTCGTGTGGGGCTAATCGTTTTCATTTACCATCTCATGGAAAACCCTTTTCGTTCCGCTTAGCCCTATCGGGTATTTTAGTGATAGGTTCTATAGGAACTGGACGATCCTATTTGGTCAAATACCTAACGAAAAATTCCTATTTTCCTTTCATTAAGGTACGAGGGCTTCTTATTCCACAAGAACGAAAGCACCTTTTCATTCTTTCATATACTAGGGGTTTTTACTTGGAAAAGACAATGTTCCATACTAAAGGATTCGGGTCCATAACCACGAGTTCCAGTGCACTAGATCTTGTAGCACTTAGCAACGAGGCCCTATCCATTAGTATTCCACATAAGAAATCCATTATAGAAACTAATACAATTAGATTGGCTCTTCATAGACAAACTTGGGGTTTGCGAGCCAAGGTAAGACCGGCTCGGGATCATGGGACCCTTTTCTATCAGATAGGAGGGGCTCTTGTACAAAATAGACTTCTAAGTAATAACCCCATAGAATCTATCTATATAAAGATAAAGAGGCAATCGTGTCAGGAAGCGGGTTTTTCTTTGGCCAAAGGGTACTTCGAACTTGGAACGAGCATGAAGAGATTAACGAGACTTCTTTCTCTTTTGAGTTTTTATGGCGGACCGGTCGCGCAAGATCTTTGGTCTTCCCCCGGAACCGATGAAAAAAAGTGGGTCGCTTCTTATGGACTCGCTCAGAATGATTCTTCTCTATCTATAGTTCATGGCCTATTAGAAGTAGAAGGTGCTCTGGTGCAATCCTTACCGACAGAAAAAGATTGCAGTCAGGTTGATAATAATCGAGTGCCATTACTTCGTCGGTCCGAACCAAGGAATCCGTTAGAAATGTTTTGAAATGGATATTGTTCTCTCTTTGATCAGGGATTGCTATATGAAAAGAAGTGGAGTTTGAAAAAGGGAACGGAATGGTCAAACCGGAACTGCTAGAGGAACGAATTTTCAATAGCATAACTTGGGCTCCTAGAATATGGCGCCCTTGGGACAATCTATTTGATTGCAGGGTTTTGTTCCGAAGCAAAGATATCCGCGGAGGCCGGTTCGTTCGTCCTATTCTGATATTCAGGACCAAGAGGTACTGGATTCTCTTTCGGATAGGCCCTGAAAGGAGAAGAAAGGCTGAAATGCCAACGGACCTCTGTCTATTCTCTAATTCACCCGATCCGATAGTACCCGTTT